CCCTCATTTGCAGTCCCGAGCATTTTTTATTTCCCATTTGTTGAAAAAAAATCCCATTATTGGTGCGTTCTTCATCCAATTAGATGAATCGATCTAGCAATGATAGAATTTCGATTTTGTTTACAGAATCGCATAAAATTTTATCTAACTCCATATATGTGTATATGGAATATATGAAATACATATGAGCGGAGGAATAAAGATAAAGAGAATTTTCTATTCCAATTGGAATTTGCAACAGATCCAATTGGAACGAAATTCGAAATTGAGCAATTTTACTTAACTGAGTTAGACTTATGGAGTTTCGTATAGAATAACAAACCAAAAAGTGATTCCATTTCGACTATTATTATGATATTAATATTCCAATACGATTGGATAACAGATACCGGTAAAATAACTAGATTCGGGATTTGATCTGTTCGATGAGCTAAAGTAAAGACCTAATCATCAGAAACAATCAATATAATCAATAGAAAGTTGATTTTTTTAGCATGTAGTTTTTTTTGTGACTTGAATTGTTAAGCTCAAAGCAAAATAGTTTGCATAGAAGAGATAGATTTTTATCTATTTTTGGTAGTAGAGTTCACATAATACGATTTAAGCGCATAATAAGAACATAAGATAAAGAAGGCCTTTTTTAACCCTATACGGATATATATAGCTATCTATATGTGTCTCTCTTTTTATATTGCAGTTCTATCTATTCTGGACATCACATGTCATGCCCTATCAAAAGTTCTATTTTCTCTCAGAATTATGGACAGATCAGATATTCGATTAGTTATCTGTGTAAGAATTTACAGTCTGGGGTTTACATATATTCCTAATTGTTGTTATAATTGAAATTGAGAAGGATTTTTTTTATTGAAGAGAAATACAATTGGAGATTCAAATCCAAGAATTGTTTATGAATTCACATTCAATAATTAATGGTTCCAATTTGTCTCCTTTTGTGAATGAAAATTGACATTTGGTTTTTTATTTCGGGGAAGGCATTTCCATATTTTATGGTTTAAGTTTAGATAGTATATGTTTTAAGATACTATAAAAATTAATCGAAAAGATAGATCCAATCCAAATCAAAAACAAGGAAGGATTTCTTTTATTTCTATTTCATTTAAATTCATTTTTCATTTAAATTCATTTACATTTAAAGGGATTAAGATTAAAAAAATGGGATTGAAAGATGTTTCAAGATGCAAGTAAAAAGGGAAAGGGAATATTTTCGTCTCTTTTTTTTAGCACTTTGGCGACATGGCCGAGCGGTAAGGCGGGGGACTGCAAATCCTTTTTCCCCGGTTCAAATCCGGGTGTCGCCTGATTAACAAAAGACGCAAAATACCTATTATCTTATGTTTTGTTGATATAATTTGTCAAATTTGTCCACAACAGAAGAAGTCGGAGGAAAAGGACTCTTGATACTCCCTTGATTCTAAACATCTGAGGGTTCTGTTTTCTAGAGTACTGTAAATTCTTTAGGAGTCAAGGAAAGTTTATAGTAATGAAAGGAAATCCGTAAATCTTGATATAATAGTCCGCCCAATACTTACTACTAATGTATAGGGACTGTTTCTTGATTGAATGGCGGGATAGAAAATCGAATTAGTAGTTGTGGAAAGCGCGGAAGATACTTTGTATACAAATTCATAAAAATTCTTGAGTACTTAGGAATTTAATCAATCTAATATCGATTGAATAGATAATTGGATTTTACTTATACATATCTATTCTATTTTTTTACATACATTTTGACTTTTCTATTTTTATATAACGTACAAAAAGAAATTCTTTCTTTTTGGTTTAGGTAATTCCTAGTCAAGAATGGAGTAGGTTGTCTTCAAATTGTTTTCCAGAGAAAATCGAGAAACGTTAAGGATTAGATCAAATAGAAAGGGCTATGTAAAAAAAAACGAAATAGGAGTATGTAATAGATAACGATCCATTTTGATTCTAGACTTTTCGATTTTTTACTTAATGAAGAACAACAAAATAAAGACTAGGTCTTATTAATCTTCTATCTTAGTCTTATTAATCTTCTATCTTAGTAAGATTTTATTAACACTTCCAACTTCCCAGGGTTTTGCCCTTATTTTGTTTTTCTTTGTCCTTGTGTTTAATCTTTTCTAATTCTACTAGCAATCCTATAAGAATTTCTTGCAATATAGAAGAATTTCTTCTAATTAATTCTATTTCTTGAATTCTTTCATCAATGGTATTGGGCAAAATCCCTTTTTTGACTCTGTGCCGGCGATTCTATTATTATTAGTATTAGTGAAGAATAATGGAAAATTTATTTCATATTCATATAGATAGGAGACATAATTCACATGGATATAGTAAGTCTCGCTTGGGCTGCTTTAATGGTAGTCTTTACATTTTCTCTTTCACTAGTAGTATGGGGAAGAAGTGGACTCTAAGGATACTATTAATTGAGTTCAGAAATCAAACTGTACCGATTCTTTTAGAGATCATTCTGCAAAGACTTTTTTAATTTAACTATTGAAATTGAATTCAAATTCAATTGAATTAAAAGGATCTTCATTATATTCGATTATATTCGGGTGGAGTAATGTATTCTATGAATAATATATTAATAATATATGAATAATACCCTTTTAATCTAAGATATCTTATCTTCTTCGACAAGTCACATATTGCGCACTTAGTGCTTAGTTTAGTATTTGTTTTATTATTTAAAATTTTATTTTAGAAATTGGATTTATGCTATATTTTATTGACTTGACTCATTTCATATCATGATTCAAATCTTTAAAAGATTAAAAAATCTGTGAGGTTTACTTTACTAACCTTTTTCCTCAACACCGGAAAAGTTTTTTATAGAATTCTTTTCCTTGGATGATCTGTTAACTGCTCAATCAATTACTTCTGCCTTCTTCTTCAAAATGGTAAAAAAAGATTTCTTGATTTTCTTTTTTTAATATATATGTTCTTTTATTTATATGTTTATATGCCCAGACTCTTTTTTTTTCCTTTTCATTTATTTTATTCTTTCGTTAAATGCGATTCCGTAATTTCTATTGAAAATAATCAGAAATCTAGGAATTCGAATTGTAAGAGTAAGAGTTGCCTTTCGACTATTTCAGATTAATTGGAATCAACACAAATGAAGAAAAAAGAAATAGAATTGGGGCTTTATGTACATTACATAGAGATAATGGATTTCTAGATATATGAATATGGATATAAAGATGATATTCTAGATTGATCTACATTAAGTATATTTTTATTTAAGTATATATTTGTATATAGTACAACTGTATACACTAGAATAACAAAAATAGATAGTATGGTAGAAAGAAAACTTTTCTTTCTACCATACTATCTGATCTTATAGAATACTGCTGATTCTAGTCCGCTCATTTCATCTAAAACGGCGAAATTGGAATCCTTTTCATTTTATAATCGCCGATATTAATAAGAACTAAGATGATATTAATAAGAACTAAGAAGTCAAGTTTCATTCAAATTAATCACTTTGACTGACAGTTTTTACGTATATTATAAGTAAAAAGGCAGTAGGAACAAGAATGAACAGCGCAGTAGCAATAAATGCGAGAATATTTACTTCCATAGTCTCACTCTTTCGTTTTTCTTTACTTTGCAATAACTCGGGATTTAATCCCATAGAGATGATAAATCTTTCGCCTCTAAATTCAATGATATGAATTCCATCTCGATGATATCGAATCGAATCAATATCATGAATAACAATATCGGAGCTATCAAATCGATTTATCGTTGAGAATTGAATAGTATAACATAGAAAGATCGTTTATCCATACCGAATCCAAAAATGGATTCCTGGTATAATCGAGAATTTGATTTTTTACTTTATTTTTCATTCTTTTCCATTCTTTTTTTTCTATAAAATTCTCGCCTTCCTTAGTACAATCCATTTGTCGAAGTCTCATCTAACCGTGTTTTTTTATTTTGAGACTTAGACTCGTTATAAACAAACCCAAACAAAGAAACAATAGAAGCAAAATGGAGAAAGGGGAATTAAGTTCTAAACTCTTTGTTAATGATCTAATCTTATTGTAAGTAAAACAAAAAAAAGTGTGATAAAGACAAGGGCAAGTACAGTATAAAAAAGATCGAATATTCTACCAAATTCCATTTTATTTGTATCGTATAAATACAAATTCGATTTGTGTATGGACTGCCACAAAAGATATGGTACTCGATTCGATTTCATTACACGAATCGGTAGAAATAAAAAAAGTCAAACTCAGTATGGTATCTCTTGGAATCCTGAATATAATGTTATCTATGATTGCACTAATCCATATATGTCTTTATCAATCGGTACTAGTTGAAGAACTGAAAATTCCCATATTTCTATTTGCTTTGATGAGAACTGAAAAACGAAAATAAATATGAAAATAAATAGAAAAAAAGAAATAGAAATAAGAATAGAAATAATAAAAAATAAGAAAAACAAAAAAGAAAGAAATGGAAATAAGGTTCCCTTTTGAAATGAAATTATACTATTTGTCCTCGTTTGACAGAAAATGGAGAGAGAATTTGATATATATATTTTTTAGTAAATTATTGAATTTTGATCTGTCGGGACTGACGGGGCTCGAACCCGCAGCTTCCGCCTTGACAGGGCGGTGCTCTGACCAATTGAACTACAATCCCAGAGAAATGAAATAAAGTATAGAGCATACATATTCTTATGATTTCATTCAAACCCTTTCTAGTTAGATTTTAGATTGGAATTGCCACGTTGTAACAGAGACGTGAGTTTTCTATTGCTAAACACATGGATATAAACTTTAGCGATAACGACACGGATTACTACTCATTTTTTCATTATGTCAAATCCAAATCGATTGATAATCAATCTTTCAATGAAAAAAGAGTCTTTTTTTCTTTACATTTCTCTTTTTCTTAGACTTTATACTTACAAATCCTGATATGAATCTGGATCAAGAGCAAGATCCGAATTTGTGGAAAAAAAAAATAGAGCAAATCAAATAAATAATAAATAACAGGTAAAAATATATCAGAAATTTTTACTTTTGTCCGCTTTTGTACGTATCAAGCATTTCAAGAGAACAAAGGGGTTATACCATTTCGTGGTGGATCAGTGAATTATTGGGCCGAGCTGGATTTGAACCAGCGTAGACATATTGCCAACGAATTTACAGTCCGTCCCCATTAACCGCTCGGGCATCGACCCAGGAAGAATCAACTCCAGACTTATTATATTAACTCAATATATTTTAATATATTTTATTTATATTAACTTAATATATTTTCTTAATATATTTTATATTAAAAATCCATGATCAACTTCCTTTCGTAATACCCTACCCCCAGGGGAAGTCGAATCCCCGCTGCCTCCTTGAAAGAGAGATGTCCTGAACCACTAGACGATGGGGGCACAGTTGCCCGACCATCAGCATATTATGCTCATAGTATGAACAGTTTTTTGAAATTGTCAATATAACGAAATAGTCTAATTAGATTTGAAAGATCTTTCCGTCTTTCATGATTATTTTTGATTCGTCATTTATATCCATGAATTATTCATTCTAATATCAATTGGAATTTTGATTATTTTTTTTTTTTTTATTAATTCTTTTTTTTTACTAATTATTTAGTTTTTATTTTAATTTAAAAAATATTTTTAAATATTTTAAATAATATAAATATTTAAAATAATATATAAAATAATATATAAATATACTAAAATAGAATAAAAAAAAAAAAAATAATCAACTAGATAAAATAATAGAAATCGAAGAAATAGAATAGAAGAATAGAAATAATACGAAAGATTCTTTCCTTTCAAGGAATGGAATGATTGATTTCCCAGCAAGCCGTAAAGGAGTGTTAAACCCCACTTCTTCCGCTTTCATTCATTGATTACTTCATTGGTAAGTAAGGGGGATGGGCATATCTCTATCGCCGACTATATTAATAATATATATATACTTATTAATTTGAATTTAGTTAATAATAAATATATTTACTTTACATAGATTTGATTTATAATCTAGTTCCCTAGATATATGTTGTCCGCATAGTGGCTCATTCCTGAATTGGATCAAATGGGCCCTTTTAACTCAGTGGTAGAGTAACGCCATGGTAAGGCGTAAGTCATCGGTTCAAATCCGATAAAGGGCTTTGGCCTTTTTTTTTCAAAAAAACTCCAGCGGTAGTATTTTTATTTGATTTGAAAGGACAATAGAGATGTTGTTGATATTTGTAATAAAAAGAAAAATAAACAAAAAACTCTAATAATTCATTCTAAAATTTCTATATTATTATATAATTTTATATAATTTTAGAATGAATTTTAGTAAGTATAAGAATTATAGTTATAAAGTTGAAGATTTGTTTATTATATTATACTGAGATTATATTATACTGAGATAAGCTGGTTCTTAAATTGCGAAAATGAAATTAACCGTAAAGTTTAGATTAGAAATCAACAAAAGAAAAAGTAAGTGGACCTAACCCATTGAATCATAACTCTATTTACTATTATGAATATGAAAATTCGATATAATGAAATTGGAACAGTAGATCCGCTATCCGCTTTTTCTTTAATTTTCATATTTTTTTTATTAGACTCTGAAAAAATTTGTCGATATTTCTGATTCAATTTTCTTGTTTTTGTCCCTAGTTATTCTATAGGAATAAATAGGAATAAATCACTATTCCCTTCTTCCGCAGAAAAGTTTTTTTGAAGTGACAACATAAGACATATAAGAAAGATTTAAAATATCTTTCTTTAATTCCAGACCAAAAGATCCATTTTATATTGATAGTTTTATACGTATATAAGATTTATCTTTTATGTATAAATAGATAATCAAATTTATATATCTATCAGATAATGGTTTCATGGACCAAGTCTTTCCATATCGATGCATACACAATATTTTTATTACACCAAGACAATATAATGCAGAATAACTAAAAAAAAATTTCATGGAAAGTTTCCTATTATTATTTAATATTGCATTGAATTAAATAAGAGGAAATCTCCTTTTTCTTTTCTGACAGATAAAAAGTAAATAGAATAAAATATTTGAAGTGTCTTTCTTGTTTTGACCCGTGAAAAGACATATTCTGGGGTTTTAGTTCATATTCTATTCATCTGAAGGCAAAAGAAATAGAATAATAAAGGAAAATCTAATAAAGAAAAAAATAAATAAAATGAAAGAATAAAGATAAAAAATAAGAAATAAAATTAATTAAAATGAATATTGTAGTCGTTTACTGCATATGCATATAGAAATTCGAAAAGTACAAAATATTGATTTTTTAATTTTAAAAATCAATCTGACTAACAAGATAAGATCCACGAATAAGATTCGTTTTATAGAATGAGAGGATTCAGTCTGAGGAGCAACTGGTAAGGAGGGGGAATCACTTGTTCCTTGAATCGCTCTTTTAAAAAATTCATCTATCCAATTCTAATTGGAATTGATGACTCACAAAAAAATTCATGTTGATATG